CTGATGATAGAACTAGAATAGATATTTTCTGTTTCCTACTTACACGAGCCCATATCCTTGCTTTTCGATCAATCTCTAACTCTAATCTTCCCCCCCAATCTGATATTATTGTGCCAGTATAAACCGAACTTCCATTATGGTCCAATTCTGACCGATAATAGATACCGGGGCTTTGCAATATTTGATTGATTACAATTCTGTATATTCCATTTACTATAGAAGTTCCCAGGGAATTCATTAGAGGAATGTTTCCAATCAAAATAATTTGTTCTCGGATATCCCTACCGTTTTTCCAAATTAATCCCGCGGATATATATAATTCAGAGGAATATGTAAGTGATTCATATACAGCATCTTTTTCTTTGATCGAGGGTTCTACCAATTGATATGTTTCCACAAATAATTGAAATTCAATTTCTTGATCTGTATCTTCAATTTTTGGAAACTTAAAAAGTTCGTCTGTTAAGCCCCTATCAATGAATCTACAAAACCCTTCAAATTGTATTTGATTCAATCCGGGTAGTGTAGACATTCCTTCATTCCCAACCCCAAGCATTTTCAATTTCCCCATTTATTTTATAGAAAATATCCCACGATTTGCTGTTATTCTTCATCAAATCACATGAATCGATTTAGCAATAATGGAATTTTTTTTTTTTACTTTACTGAATCACATGAAATTTTACCTAACTCCGTATATGAAATACCTATTATGAAAAGAGGAATAAATGGAATTTTATACTCAAATTGGAATTTGCAATAAAACAAAGAGATAGAATCTAACTTGTAATTGAAATGGAAATAAATGGATAAATTTCACCTAGACTTTTTTTGGTTTTTAAGAACCTCAAAACAAAAAATGAATTGTATTTCTACTATATATTAGGATATTACATATTCCAATTCAATTGAATATCCCCAAAAATCAATTCAGGATTTGCTTGGCTCGATGAGATAAAGATAGAATCCAATAATCAGAAACAATATAGAATGAATTTTTTTATCACTTTACCTTTTCAATTGTTCAAAAAACAATTCGAATTCACAAAGAAGAGATCTATTTTTACCTATTTTTTTTTTTTAGAATTTGAGAATACGATTGCAGTGCGTAAAAAGACTTGGATTTATTAAACATGCATAGATCTAACTCCAACTCCAGCTATAGCTATCTATATATGTCTCTTACGTTATTGCAGTCATATTTGTTCGGGACAGCGCGCATGTCGTGTTACGTTCTTTTTTCTATTCAATCTATTTAATGAAAAATTGGCAAAAAAATGAAAGCACGAGAATTTCTTGAAAATGCCCTTTTTAAGTATCATATACGAATAAGATACCCGATTAGATAATATCTGTGTAAGAATAAAAATTTATGTTCCGGGGTTGACATATATTAACAGTTGCTGTTATAATGGAAATAGAGAAGGGTTCTTTTTCAATAAAAAAAGCAATATTGATTGGTTATGTAAAATATCCATTTCCATTTTTTTTTATCTCATTAAAAGAAAAAAACATTTTCGATTCAGATTCAAGAATTATGGAAGAATTTGTAGTTAAAGGTTGCGATTTGATTTGTCCCCAAATTTGCGCTTTTGTGACTGAAAGCTATACGTTTGTTTTTTTCATTTTTTCAATAGAACAATAGAAAAAGGGAGAAGATCCTTTTGAAAAGCAGGATTAAAGAAAACGGAAGTTTAGATACAAACACATCAAAAAAAGAAGTTTAGAATCCCTCCCCCCTTTTCTTTGGTTTTTTGAGGGAAGGGGTATTATCATATATTTTTTGTATCATTTTGGCGACATGGCCGAGTGGTAAGGCGGGGGACTGCAAATCCTTTTTCCCCAGTTCAAATCCGGGTGTCGCCTGATCTACAAGAGAATTTGAATAGGTTATTCCGTTTTGTTAAAATTCTATTAACGGAAGCTAGTGTGGAAAAAGGACTCTTGAGACTTGTTTGATTCAAAATTCTAAGCAATTGATAAATCTTGAAATGATAGTCCTTTCACTCCACTGTAGTGTTCGTCTACGGATTGGGTCTTGAATAAGATTGGATAGGGATGGGGGGGACGAGAAATATAATTCAAATTTTTGTTGGGGGGAACCTTGTATACAGACTCATGTAAAGTATATGAGCGCTTCCACATTTATTCAATATTAGTTAGTTAGATTAATAAAATGGAATATCGAATTCGATTTATTTTTTAGATTTATTTCAATTTGGAATAGTTCGAATTTTATATTTATATTTTTTATTAAAATTATTATTTCATATATTCTTTCATTTTTATTCTAATTCTTTCTTTTCGCTAACCTCTAGTCAAAGAATTTTAGAGGCAGTTTTCCGATTGTTTTAGAGAACAAATCGGAAGACGGTAAGGATTAAATCAAATAGAAATAAGAGATGCAAATAAGAGTATGAGTATGCAAAGTAATCTATCTTGATTCTATATTTTTTACTTTTGACTTAATGAAATCAAATGGCGGGCAAAAAAAACATAGGTCTTTTTTTTATTCCTACCTGTTAGTAAGATTAATTTCTTTAATACTTCATAAGGGGATCTCTGGAGATTTTTTCTTTCGCCTTACTATTTTTCAATTTGACTAGAAATCAGATAAGAACTTGTTAGATGTTCTAATTGGATTTATTTGATTGTTTCGTCAATGGTGTTATCTCAGAATTCTTTTTTGACTCTGTACCAGCGATTCCACTATTATTATAAAATGATTAATGAAAAATAATAAAATAAAGTAAACAATAATGAAATAATTCATTCAAGAGATAGGAGACAAAATTGACATGGATATAGTAAGTCTTGCTTGGGCTGCTTTAATGGTAGTTTTTACATTTTCCCTTTCCCTTGTAGTATGGGGAAGAAGTGGACTCTAAGGGTACTACTAATTGAGTTAAGGGATCAAACTGTATCAATTGTTTTATAGCTGGGTTCCGAAATTTTTTAACTATTGAATTTAGTTATTTTATTAATATGAATTAATCAAATTAATACTACTTAATGAAATGCAATTATATCTGCACTTTGAAATTCTATTGTATTCCATTGATGTAATGTATTCTATGTAGAATATTGAAAGTAGAATATGGAAAATATTCGTTAAATCAAACAAATATTTGAATTGTTACCATCTTTGTATATAGATAGAGTCGAACTTTATACACTACAATAATAGAGAATATAGTAGAAAGAAATTTATTTCTTTCTACTATACTATATGGATTTCATAGAATTCTGCGGATTGTACATTTCATTTAAAACTAAGACCCTCACCTCAATTGAAATCCTTTTTTCATTTTTTTTATTCAATCACTGTCATTCCATTGATAAGAAATCAGAAGTCATGTTAAAGTCAAATTAGTTACTTTGACTTACCGTTTTTACGTAAATTATAAGTAAAAAGGCAGTAGGAACTAAAATGAAGAGTGCAGTAGCTATAAATGCAAGAATATTGACTTCCATAATCTCTATGTTTTCTTTCTCTTTAATTTCGAATAAATACTTCGGGATTTAATCCCATGGAAATGATAAATCTTTCGTCTCTAAATTCAATGGTATAAATTTTATCTCGATGATATCAAATCGGATCGATATCACGAATAACAATATCTGAGTTATCAAATCGATTCATCGTCGAGAATTAAATAGTATAACATAGTAAGATCTTTTATCCATACCCCCCCCCCAAAAAAATTACTTTCTGATGCAATCAAAAAGTAATTTTCCTTAAACGAAAGAAAGGGGATCCCTTTTAGAAAAAATATTTTTTTTGTTATTTTTATTCCCTTTCACATACGAAATGAATTGATATTTTTTTTTTTTCATTGGATTTGTATCCATCGGGACTGGCGGGGCTCGAACCCGCAGCTTCCGCCTTGACAGGGCGGTGCTCTGACCAATTGAACTACAATCCCAGGAAAAAATCGTATAGCATACATATTCTTACTATTTCAGTCAAACCCTTTCTTTTTCTATTTAAGATTCGAACCGTTGTACTGTAACTGAAAGCGGCGGACTTATTTATCTATCTTAAAATAAATATAATATACGGGCCCTCACTTTAGCGAGATCAACACGGATTGCGCGTAATCCGTTTGTTATTGCCAAATCGATTGAAAAATGAATGAATCAATGAAACAAAAAAAAGACTCTTTTTTTTTACTTTAACCCTTTCCTTAGACTTTATACTTATGGATACTGTAAGGAATTTAGCAAAATCCGAATTAGTGGAAAAAATCCGTAATACGGAAAAAACACTAGGGATGTATAAAATTTTTATTCTTCCATATATGAGCACATTGGTTATTGAAAATGACCCATGTGCTCATATATGGTGGATCAGCAAATTTTTGGGCCGAGCTGGATTTGAACCAGCGTAGACATATTGCCAACGAATTTACAGTCCGTCCCCATTAACCGCTCGGGCATCGACCCAGGAAGAATCAATTTGAGTCTTTCTTATTTATTGATAATCCCTGATCAATGATCAATTTCCTTTCCTAGTATCCTACCCCCAGGGGAAGTCGAATCCCCGTTGCCTCCGTGAAAGAGAGATGTCCTAAACCACTAGACGATGGGGGCATACTTGCCCAACCAACAATACTATGTTCCTAGTATGAACAGTTTTTTGAAATTGTCAATATAATGGAATGGTATGATTTGATCAGAAGGATCTTTCTAGCTTTCAGAATTCCATAAAATTTTTGAATTCAGCATTTAGATTTAGGAATTTATTGTTCATTCCCCATTACCAATCCATAAAAAAAAAATAAAAAAGATAAGTAATGCGAAAGAAAACAAAAGAAAGAGAGAATCCTTTCCAATAGAAATCATTTTTTAACTATACTCTATTCACTAGGTAAATCCAATTTCTTGTTCCTTAATGAGTTTCTATGTACAAAAAATAGATCTATGTACATCTATTTTAATTATTTATATATATTCCATATATAATAATTAGTATATTAGTATATACAGTAACAAATAGA